TCTCGGATTTTGCGCGTGTGATACATGTTCCTTCTATTTCTCCAAGCAAAGTTCTTCGCATCGCAATGCCTATTGTATCGGCTTGTCCTCTCATAAGTGGAGCCAGAAGAAAGCGTCCATAATAAAGACGTTTACTGTCTGCTCTTGATTCAACACACTTCCACTGTAGTGGCCGAGTAGATACTGTTACTTTCTCTTGACCCATATTATTTGATCAAATCATTGAATTATTTATTTCTCTTGAAATATTTTCAATGTTTATTTTTACACACGTCTTTTTTTAGGGGGCCTGCAGCCATTATGTGGCATAGGAGTTACGTCTCGTATGAAACTTAATAGTATACCACTTCTGCGAATAGCCCTTAATGCCGCATCTCTTCCGAGACCGGGGCCTTTTATCATGACTTCTGCTCGTTGCATACCCTGATCCACTACTGTCCGAATAGCATTTCCTGCTGCGGTTTGAGCGGCAAATGGTGTCCCTCTTCTTGTACCCTTGAATCCGCAAGTACCGGCGGAGGACCAAGAAATTACCTGCCCCCGTACATCTGTAACAGTCACAATAGTATTGTTGAAACTTGCTTGAACATGAATAACTCCCTTTTGTATTCTACGTACATTTTTACGTGAACCCATATGTCTATTCTTACGTGAACCAATTCTTGGTAGAGGTTTTGCCATATTTTGTCATCTCATAAATCTAAGCCAGAGATATATGGATATATCCATTTGATGTCAAAACAGATCCTTTATTTATTTTTATTTAGTATTTAGTTGGATATTGGGTCCTTTAGATTTATGGAGTTTCCTTCCCCCCCCTTTTTTTTTATAAAAATTATTTATCCTTGTCTTTGTTTATGTCTTGGGTTGGAACAAATTACTATAATTCGTCCTCGCCTACGGATCAGTCGACATTTTTCACAAATTTTACGGACGGAGGCCCTTATTTTCATATTTGTCATTCCTTAACTTAATTCTTAATCTCTTTATTTGAAGAAAATAAGTTTCTTGAAATTTTGAATTTTGAATTGTATCTCCACGAAATGAATGTTGAAATTGAGAAAATCACCTAATCACTAATACCATTGGGAAGTGATTCAGAAATGAAACCTTAATGAATCTTTTTTTGTTCGTTCACTTGAGGGTATCAACTAATGTGTGAGGTGTAATATTAGAAACCCACCCTTTCTCTTTTTTCACAAATACGAAAGTTCCATATATATATATAATATATATAATTCGAATATCCGAAAAGATTACCATATATAGCACAAAATTTCTCCACCGATTCCTTCTAGTCGAGCTTCTCTGTCTGTCATTATACCCCGAGAAGTAGAAAGAATTACAATTCCCATCCCGCCTAAAATTCTTGGGATTCGTTGATAGTTAGAATAGATTCGTAGACCGGGTCGACTGATCCGTTTTAAATTTAAAACAGTTTTATCTGTTCCTTTCCTATTCCTTCTATGTCGTAAGGTTAAAACAAAAAAAAAATTGTTGCTTTCCTGATGTTTCCTCATGTTTTCAATAAAACCTTCTCGTAAAAGGATTTTAAGAATGTTTTCAGTGATGTTAGTATATGGTATTCGAACTGTTCTTTTTTTATTCATGTCAGCATTTCTTATAAAAGTTAGTATGTTAGCAATAGTGTCTTTACTCATAAGAAACTAAGATTTTTGTTGTCCCCGAATTTTGATATAATCAACATGCTCTTTTTTTTTCTGAATTATTTAATTTATTTCATATTTATGAAATATTAAAGGCATATACGTGAGACACAAACAATCTCCTAATTAATCTAAATCTACTAAATTAATCAATTTCATTCAAATACTATAAGCTCTATTATGGTTTCATCTTACAATACTTCAGGCGCTAACGAAACTATTTTAGTGAAATTTAATTGTCTTAATTCCCGGGCGATTGCGCCAAAAATTCGAGTTCCTTTTGGATTTCTTTCTTGATCAATAACAACTGCAGCATTGTCATCATATCGTATTATCATACCATTGTCGCGTTTGAGTTCTTTACAAGTACGTACAATTACGGCTCTGATCACTTCTGATCTTTCTAGCGGTGTATTTGGTATTGCTTCCTTGATTACAGCAACAACAACATCACCAATCTTAGCATATCGTCGATTACTAGCTCCTATGATTCGAATACACATCAATTTTCTGGCTCCGCTATTATCCGCTACATTCAAATGGGTTTGAGGTTGAATCATATCGTTTTTATCTGTTTTTTCAATGCAAAGGCAAAGGGCTAAGTAAAAAAAAAAAAAGAAATATTGTTTATCCAAAACAAAAAAATAAACCTGCAATTGTTTTTTTTCATCCGAAAAACCTCTTTCTTTTGGTTCTACATTCCTATCCTGAAATAATGAATTGAGTTCGTATAGGCATTTTGGATGCCGCTATTGCAATAGCTTTTTTGGCTATATTTTCTGGTACTCCGCTCATTTCATAAAGTATTCTACCTGGTTTAACGACAGCTACCCAATATTCGGGAGATCCTTTTCCTGAACCCATACGTGTTTCTGTAGGTCTTACTGTAATTGGTTTGTCTGGAAATATACGTACCCATATTTTTCCGCCGCGGCGTGCGTTTCGTGTCATTGCTCGTCGCCCTGCTTCTATTTGTCTAGATGTGATCCAAGCAGGTTCAAGCGCTTGAAGGGCATATCTACCGAAGCAAATATGATTACCTCGATAAGATATTCCTTTCATTCTTCCCCTATGGTGTTTACGGAATCGGGTTCTTTTGGGGTTATAGTTGATGGTTCTTTATTACTTCCATCTCTACTACAGAACTGGACATGAGATTTTCTTCTCATCCAGCTCCTCGCGAACGAAACGATTATAAACTAATATACATGTATTTAATGAATAATATATTGAAACAATATATTGAATCATGAGAGTCTTTGATAATCTATTAGAAATTGATATATCTTTTTTGAGATATAACTAAATATGCATTCGATTTATAAAATATAAAAAATTTTGTGTTATTATAAGGTTATAACAAATCTTTAGTTTGTTTTGCCTTTTATTATCATATTGGATATTGGATCGACTACAATTTTTAAATCCAAAAAAGAAAAATTTTCGCGGGCGAATATTTACTCTAATTTAATATTCAGTTTATCAGATTAGTTCATGGCATGACTTTTCAGAATAGATGAATTGGTCCCTAGTTTATTCCGCCATCCTACCCTATGAACCATTAGGATTCATTTTCAATAGAATCTTATGCACTCACGGGTTCTGTCGTTCCCATCGCTTCGCGATTAATGGTTAGGTCTGGATTCTACAACGGAGCCTCTAATCTAATGAAATTTGTTCTTGAGTCAATACTCTCAGTCTTTATTGACTCGGGGCTCTTGATTTTATTGTTCTATAAGAAAAGAACGATTTTGTTTAATTAGGGATCAATTAATGCTTTATTACATTTTCCTTTATGAGATGAATCATCCACCTTACATATTGGAATTCTATATCATAGATCTTTTTTTTTTCTTTCTTTCTCTCACCTTTCCATTTATCCATATACTTTACTTTTATTGTTTCACAACTCCGAATCAAATTGGTTTTTTTTATCCAAAAAAGATTTCAGTTGCTACAATGATATGACCAATATATCATATCTCGACTGGTTCTTTATATCCAGATAATGCGAAACGATGAGTTGGTTATTAGTTCATACTACGGGCTGGTATTTTTTTTTGAATCTAACCCTAAAAAAACCAACGAGTCACACACTAAGCATAGCAATTATATCGAATCAAATGATTAATGGAATTTTTATTCAACCTTATAGAATTATTTGTTTTGATTTAACAGACAAAAAAAATAATGAAAGAATTTTTTTTCTTCTATTCTATTACCCGATAGACCTAAACTAAAGATAAGTCAAGTAAAGGTTTATTATTACTCGTCTACAAATATCCAAATTTTGATACCTAAAGCCCCATAGATAGTTCGAACTGTATAGGAACAGTAATCAATTTTAGCCTTAATGGTTTGTAGAGGCACCCTACCTTCTCTGATCCATTCGACACGTGCAATTTCTTTTCCGTCGATACGCCCTGCAATTTGTATTTGAATTCCTTTTGTACCTGCCTGTTCAGTTAATTCAATAGCTTTTTTCATTGCTTTGCGGAATGACACTCTATTTTTTAATTGTCCGGCTATAAATTCTGCAAGAATATTAGGGTGTCCGTAAGGGTTTGCAATTCTTGTAATAGCCATGTTTAGTTTACGGTTCACAGAATTAAGTTCTTTTTGTATATTCATCTGTAATTCTTCGATTTTTTGATGTTCTATTAATAACTTTGGGAATCCCATATAGATTATGACTTGAATCAAGTCGATTCTTTTTTGAATCTCTATACATGCAATTCCCTCGACACTAGAAAAAATTTTCATATTTTTGTTTATATAATTCTTGATACAATCTCGTATTTTTTGATCTTCTTGTAGATCCTCGGAATAATTTTTTGGTTGTGCAAACCAAAGGGAATGATGACCTTGGGTTGCACCAAGTCTGAAACCAAGCGGATTTATTTTTTGTCCCATAATCCCCCACTAGTATTACTATACATATGATGACCTCTTGTACTTATTTTTTTTTTTTTTTATTCAGGTTTTTTAAACCTACATATACATAATAGGGTCTATTTTATTTTTTGTGAATATATTTATCTTCAAATGCAAATGAATCTAAATATTCTTCCTCTACATCTAAATCTTTCAGTACAATAGTTATATGACAAGTGGGTCTTTTTATCGGATAACCCCGTCCTCGAGCTCGAGGTTTTAATTTTTTCACAGTATTGCCCTCGTTGACTTCAGCTTTACTAATTATTAAACTTGCTTCGTTGAAGCGCATATTGTGATTAGCATTTGCTGCTGCAGAATAAACCAATTTTAAAATTGGATAACATGCTCGATACGGCATGAGTTCTAGTATAATAAGCGTTTCCGCATATGAACGTC